ATTTCTACAAACTTAAAGCCCTAATTCAAATTCTTTTTTTTAATAAATATCCTGGTGGATAATTTATAGAATCTCCATTACTAATCTTTTGTGTATCTTAGTCTTCCTAGCCATCCACTCATGTTTTTAATTTCCCAGTAGGGTAATATATCTATCTAGAGTAAAATATAATAGATAGTCAAAACCCTATGATCTTTTGAACCCGCTTCAAGCCATGATGATTAATCAACCAATCTTGGGGTAAAGCAAGTAGTTTCGGCTCTTTCTGTTTACTTTCACTTAATTCTTGTACATAGGAAATGAGATTGAATTCTTTTAATAGCAAATTTTTAAGCCGTTTTATTTCACTCATATAACTATCTCGTTTAGTTCATCAAACCCAATGATGAATAAAAAAATCAAAAATAGATATTCAATTCATTTTAATTTTCTTTCTAGAAAGAAAGGAAATAGGGCCTTTTTTATTTCTCACCGAATCGCACGTAGAGATATTGATAATACACATAGAGTTAATGGTATTTCATAACTAATTGATTGAGCAGCAGCCCTTAATCCACCTAAAAAGGAATATTTATTATTTGATCCATATCCCGACATAAGAAGTCCAACGGGAGCAAGACTTGAAATGGCGATCCATAAAAAAACGCCAATACTAAGATCAGCTAGAATAAGGCGATAGCTAAAAGGAATTACTGAATAACTTAGTAAAATGGATATAACTGCTATGGATGGCCCGATACTGAATAAACGAATATCTCCTCTAGATGGAAGAAGATTTTCTTTAAAAAGGAGTTTTATACCATCTGCTAGAGCTTGAAGAATTCCCAAAGGCCCGGCATATTCGGGCCCAATACGTTGTTGTATTCCTGCAGATATTTCTCTTTCTAACCAAACAATTACTAGTACACCTAGTGTGATTCCTAGTACAAGAGTCAAAGTAGGGACAAGCATCCATATGATCCCATAGACTTCTTTTAAGGATTCTAATCTGGAAAAAGAATTGATAGTTTGTATTTCTGTTGTATCAATTATCATTTCAACGATCGACTTCTCCCATAATAATATCTATGCTACCTAGTATCGTCATAATATCAGCCAATTTCATTCTTTTAACTAACTGAGGAAGAATTTGCAAGTTGATAAAACCTGGCGGTCGAATTTTCCATCTCCAAGGAAAAACACTCTGATCTCCTATCAAAAAAATTCCCAATTCTCCTTTTGGTGCTTCGACTCTTACATAAAGTTCTTGCTTGGACAATTCAAAAGTAGGAGAGGGTTTTTTACTAATAAATCGATATTCAAAATCATTCCATTCGGGGTCTTTTATTCTATCAAAACGTCGGATTTCTAAATTCTCATAGGGTCCCCCTGGAATTCCTTCCAGGGCTTGTTGGATAATTTTTATAGATTCTGTCATTTCGCTGATTCGTACTAAATAACGAGCTAACGAATCCCCTTCTTTTTGCCATTGAACCTCCCAATCGACTTCGTCGTAACACTCATAACGATCAACTTTACGAAGATCCCATTGTATTCCGGAAGCTCGTAGCATTGGTCCTGATAAACCCCAATTTAGTGCTTCTTCTGCGCCAATAATGCCTACGCCTTCAACTCGTTCTAAAAAAATAGGATTCCGTGTAATAAGCTTTTGATATTCAGCAATCCCGGTTAAAAAATAATCACAAAAATCCAAACATTTATCTATCCAGCCATGAGGTAGATCAGCAGCTACCCCCCCGATACGAAAATAATTATGCATCATGCGCATACCGGTAGCAGCTTCAAATAGGTCATATATCAATTCTCGTTCTCTAAAAATATAGAAGAAGGGGGTCTGCGCCCCAATATCTGCCATAAAAGGGCCAAGCCATAACAAATGGGAAGCGATACGACTCAACTCCAACATAATAGCTCTGATATAGCTAGCCCTTTTAGGTACTTGAATATTGCCTAGCTGTTCGGGTCCATTTACGGTTATTGCTTCTGTAAACATAGTAGCTAAATAATCCCAACGCGTTACATAAGGCAAATATTGTACAATTGTTCGATTTTCGGCAATTTTCTCCATCCCTCTATGTAAATAACCCAATATTGGTTCACAGTCAATAACATCTTCGCCGTCGAGAGTAACGATCAGGCGAAGAACACCATGCATTGATGGGTGTTGAGGGCCCATATTGACTATCATGAGGTCTTTTCTTGTAGTTGGTGCAATCATAAGTTTTTTTCCCGAGTCCTTCTTACATGCATTACTGAAAGTCAAAAGAAGTTCATCAAAATTTAAACGAATAAGTTCAAATGATATTACACTTCAAATTAACGAGTTTTTATCTCTCGAATATCCAACTCACCAATTAATTCTTTATAACGTTCTCTATTTTTTTTTGACAAATAGGCTAGTAGTCGTTGACGTTTTCCCAAAATTTTCCGCAAACCTCTCTGAGAGGAAAAGTCTTTTTTGTGCAATTCTAAATGTGAAGTAAGTCTCCTTATCTTAGTGGTAAAAGTGAATACTTGAAATTCTACAGACCCTCTGCTTTCTTCCTTTTCTTTTTGAGACATAACCAAAATAAATGAATTTTTTACCATAAACAAAATTACCCTTTCCTTTTTACAGATATGGATTTTACCGATCAGTAATAGTAATAATAATGCCATTAATTTGAATTTGAATGTGGTATATACAAAAATAAAATTCGAATTTTCCTAATTTTCTGAATTCAAATCAATCTAATTCTAAATTCGCTTTAGAGAGGCATAGAAAAAATTGGTACATTTTTGCATTGAATAAGTTAGACCTAAAAACTACAACGCAAAAGGTTCTGTTGATTCAATTCGATCTCGAATTGAGACATTGGTCATTTCATATTGGATATATGACTGAGATGTAAGACAAGTAAAGGCATATGATTCATGTATTTCTTTGGTTTTATCCTATCGATATCTAAGATTCGGGTATAGGATACATATATAGATAAAATGGATTATCCACGATTGAAAATTCCTGGATACAGGTGTATCCTTAACATACCGAAATGGCTGCCATTATTGGTATTAAACCAATAATGATTTATACAAGCTAAATCTTCTAATCGATAATTCGGCCAAAGAAAGAGCTTTAATTTCATTAATTGATTTTTCTCTCGATCAAAATGCTTAGTGTCATGCGAAACTTGGCTGCTTTTTTTTATGTTCTTTCGGTTCCAAAATAATCGAGTTCTATCTATACCATTTTGATTCTTTGAATCAAAACAAATTAGAATTCTTAATTTTCTACGGCGTCTAAAGGATAAAATATTTTCAGGAACAAGCAAATCAAACTTATTTTTGTCGCTATTTCTAGTTATTTTTTGATATGGTGAAAGAGTTTCATTAAAATTATTCTTAGAAGCATATCTTTGTTCTTGGTATTTTTGATTAGTTTGGTGCTTACTCTTATGAACCAACAAAATACCTATGGTTTGATACATAATAAATTGTCCGTCATTTTTTCCCGATAGACGAATGGGTTCTATAATTAATATTCCCTTTTTCATCAATTCTCTAAGAGTTAAATTCTTCTGGATCAGCATTATATCCAAACTAATTTCTCTCTTTTGAATCGAGGATATAGTAATTTTTATTGGCTCTATCAGTTTAAGTAGGAGACAATATACCTTGATATTATTGATCATTCTTTGGTTCAAAGTATCATCCCATCTCAATTGAAAAAGCAAATAACGTTTCAGGAAGAAATATAGTTCTGATTCCGTGTTGCTTTTGTATTGTTTTTTCTTTTTCCCCTTTTTTATCTCTGATCTTGTATAATTTTCTTCAAGATCTTTTTGTTGTGAAAGAACGGATCCAAGATTTCTTCGGTTTGTGAGTTCTTTTTCTTCTTGATTTCGATGTTTTTTAGTTGATGGTATCAAAAAGTTCCTTTTTTGCTTTTCATTGATGTTTTTATTTTTACTATTACTAGTTTTATTTCTATTCAAATTTAAAAGAAGTGATTTCTTTGGTATAAACCAAGGTTTTGTTTTATATGCATTATAAAGTAATAAAAATTCTGGAAAGAACCAATGTTCCAGATTCGATATGGGACGCTTTAGCATTTTTTCATTCATTCTCAGCCAATCAACAAAAACTTTGTGGGAGTTTGGTGGATTTATTTCTGGAATCATAAGATAAAAAAGATCTTTTTTATAAATTATTTGACAATTATTAATTCCAATTTGAGTATTTTGATTCCTAGTAGTACCGATTGTGATCCAGGCCTCAATATTGACTTTTTGTCTAAGATAAAAATTGAGAATTTTCCAATCCAAATATTTTCTATCGGCTTTTTTTTCCATAGATAGAATATCAACCTTTCCTAGATAATTATTGATAGGGATCTTTCTCGGCATATCAAAAAGGGTGTTTTTATGCGTGTTATAAGAAACCTCTTGGTTCTTATTTTTTTGAAACAGAGATCTATAAAAAAAGCATTCTTCATAATTAAGAAATTTATATGATAAAAGATCATATCTATAGTATTTTTGAAAATTTTCTTTTTGATTCGATAATGTGTATACTTCACTTTTTTTTGAATTAATTAATTGGTCTTTTTCATATGAATTCCATTTGTTTAAATTTTCCTTTTTAGCTTTTCGAAATGTATTTCGCCATTTTTCTGATATTAATCTAGACCATTTGATCGGTGATAAATCATATTGATAATGCCTTATTAACCAGTTTTTCCATTGGTTCATTTCATAACTCCGAAGTTTGTTATCCCCTAATTTTGAATTAACTATTCCTTGTGTTTCAAAAAAAAATTTTATTTCAGGCTTAAGAAAAAAAGAGATTCTTTCGTATTGAAGAACAGATTTTAATTTATCCAAGTTATTAACTTGGATTTGTGATAATTTGTAAAATACATATGCTTGTGACACGTAGGATAAGTGATAAAAAAAACGTGACTTTGTTTTACTATTGCTAATATTATCAAGCGACTTTTTTAGAGTCGAAATAAATGG